AAACTGGTGACCTCGGATATTAATGAAATCTATAGAAGAATTATCTATCGGAATAATACTCTTACAGATCTATTAACAACAAGTATAGCTACGCCAGAAGAATTAATAATATCTCAGGAAAAATTGCTACAAGAAGCAGTGGATGCACTTCTTGATAATGGAATCTGCGGACAACCAATGAGGGATGATCATAATAGAGTTTACAAGTCGCTTTCAGATGTAATTGAAGGCAAAGAAGGAAGAGTTCGCGAGACTCTGCTTGGTAAACGCGTCGATTATTCAGGGCGGTCAGTGATTGTTGTGGGCCCTTCACTTTCATTACATCGATGTGGATTGCCTCGCGAAATAGCAATAGAACTTTTCCAGGCATTTGTAATTCGTGACCTAATTAGAAAACATCTTGCTTCGAACATCGGAGTTGCTAAGAGTCAAATTCGTAAAAAAAAACCGATTGTATGGGAAATACTTCAAGAAATTCTGGATGACCATCCTGTATTGCTGAATAGAGCGCCTACTCTGCATAGATTAGGCATACAGGCATTCCTCCCCATTTTAGTAGAAGGGCGCGCTATTTGTTTACACCCATTAGTTTGTAAGGGCTTCAATGCGGACTTTGACGGGGATCAAATGGCTGTTCATGTGCCTTTATCTTTGGAGGCTCAAGCAGAGGCACGTTTACTTATGTTTTCTCATATGAATCTTTTGTCTCCAACTATTGGAGATCCCATTTCTGCACCAACTCAAGATATGCTTAGTGGACTCTATGTCTTAACGAGTGGAAATCGTCGGGGTATTTGTGTAAATAGGTATAATCCGTGTAATGGTAGAAACTATCAAAATGAAGATAATAACTATAAGTATACAAAAAAAAAAGAACCGTTTTTTTGTAACGCCTATGATGCAATTGGAGCTTTTCGGCAAAAACGAATCAATTTAGGTAGTCCTTTGTGGCTGCGGTGGCGACTAGATCAACGCGTTATTGCTGCAAGAGAAGCTCCCATTGAAATTCACTATGAATCTTTGGGGACCTATTATGAGATTTATGGACACTATCTAATAGTAAGAAGTATAAAAAAAGAAATTCTTTATATATATATTCGAACCACTCTTGGGCATATTTCTCTTTATCGAGAAATAGAAGAAGCCATACAGGGGTTTTGGCAGGGCTGTTGTAATTCTATGCTACCAGCGGGAATTCGAGTCTCGCCGGGTTAACTAGGACTATAAAATTGCGGAATTTCTACGTGAATCAAGATCTAGAAAAGGAAGTTGTCCAATCACTGACTCAAACCCATTGTCAAATTCTACTCAGCGCAATATGGAGGTACTGATGGCAGAACGGCCCACTCAGGTCTTTCACAATAAAGTGATAGACGGAACTGCCATGAAACGACTTATTAGTCGATTTATTGATCACTATGGAATAGGATATACATCACATATCCTGGATCAAGTAAAGACTCTGGGTTTCCGACAAGCTACCGCCGCATCCATTTCATTAGGAATTGATGATCTTTTAACAATACCTTCTAAAAGATGGCTAGTTCAAGACGCTGAACAACAAAGTTTTATTTTGGAAAAACACCATCATTATGGGAATGTACACGCGGTAGAAAAATTACGTCAATCGATCGAGATCTGGTATGCCACAAGTGAATATTTGCGACAAGAAATGAATCCTAATTTTCGGATGACCGATCCTTTTAATCCAGTCCATATAATGTCTTTTTCGGGAGCCAGAGGAAATGCATCTCAGGTACATCAATTAGTAGGTATGAGAGGATTAATGTCGGATCCCCAAGGTCAAATGATTGATTTACCCATTCAAAGCAATTTACGCGAAGGACTCTCTTTAACAGAATATATTATTTCTTGCTACGGAGCCCGTAAAGGAGTTGTGGATACCGCTATCCGAACATCAGATGCAGGATACCTCACGCGCAGACTTGTTGAAGTAGTTCAACACATTGTTGTACGTCGAACAGATTGTGGCACCGTACGAGGTATTTCTGTAAGTCCTCGAAATGGAATGATGACCGACAGGATTTTTATCCAAACATTAATTGGGCGTGTATTAGCGGATCATATATATATAGGTTCGCGATGCATTGCTACTAGAAATCAAGATATTGGGGTTGGACTTGTTAATAGATTCATAACTTTTAGAGCACAACCAATCTCTATTCGAACCCCCTTTACTTGTAGGAGTACATCTTGGATTTGTCAACTATGCTATGGCCGAAGCCCAGCTCACGACGACCTGGTCGAATTGGGAGAAGCTGTAGGTATTATTGCAGGTCAATCTATTGGAGAACCAGGTACTCAATTAACATTAAGAACTTTTCATACCGGCGGAGTATTCACAGGGGGTACTGCAGAACATGTCCGAGCCCCTTCTAATGGAAAAATAAAATTCAATGAGGATTTGGTTCATCCGACACGTACACGTCATGGACATCCTGCTTTTCTATGTTCTAGAGACTTGTATGTAACTATTGAAAGTGAAGATATTATACACAATGTGTGTATTCCGCCCAAAAGTTTTCTTTTAGTTCAAAACGATCAATATGTAGAATCAGAACAAATCATTGCTGAGATTCGCGCGAGAACATCCACTTTGAATTTGAAAGAGAAGGTTCGAAAACATATTTATTCTGACTCAGAAGGCGAAATGCACTGGAATACCGATGTGTACCATGCACCTGAATTTACATATGGTAATATTCATCTCTTACCAAAAACAAGTCATTTATGGATATTATTAGGGGAGCCCTGGAGATCCAGTCCAGGCCCCTGTTCGATCCACAAGGATCAAGATCAAATGAACGCTTATTCTCTTTCTGTTAAGCGAAGATATATTTCTAACCCCTCAGTAACTAATAATCAAGTAAGACACAAATTTTTTAGTTCGTATTTTTCTGGTAAAAATCAAAAAGGAGATAGGATTCCTGATTATTCAGAACTTAATCGAATGACATGTACCAGTCGTTGTAATCTCAGAAATCCGGCCGTTCTCGAGGGGAATTCGGATTTATTGGCAAAGAGGCGAAGAAATAGAGTCATCATCCCACTCGAATCGATTCAAGAGGGCGAGAACCAATTAATACCTTCTTCTGGTATCTCAATTGAAATCCCCCAAAATGGTATTCTCCGTAGAAATAGTATTCTTGCTTATTTCGACGATCCTCGATATATAAGAAAGAGCTCGGGACTTACTAAATATGAGACTAGAGAACTGAATTCAATCGTTAATGAAGAGGAGTTGATTGAGTATCGAGGAGTCAAGGTATTTTGGCCAAAATACCAAAAGGAAGTAAATCCGTTTTTTTTTATTCCCGTGGAAGTCCACATTTTGGCCGAATCTTGTTCCATAATGGTACGGCACAATAGTATTATTGGGATAGATACACAAATCACTTTAAATAGAAGAAGTCGGGTAGGTGGATTGGTCCGAGTGAAGAAAAAAGCAGAAAAAATGAAACTAATAATCTTTTCTGGAGATATCCATTTTCCTGGAAAGACAAACAAGGCATTCCGATTGATACCACCAGGAGGGGGAAAACAAAATTCCAAAGAATACAAAAAATTGAAAAATTGGATCTATATCCAACGAATGAAACTTTCCAGGTATGAAAAAAAATATTTTGTTTTGGTTCAACCTGTAGTCCCATATAAAAAAACGGATGGTATAAATTTAGGAAGACTTTTCCCACCGGATCTCTTGCAAGAAAGTGATAATCTACAACTTCGAGTTGTCAACTATATCCTTTATTACGACCCAATTCTTGAAATTTGGGACACAAGTATTCAATTAGTTCGGACTTGTTTAGTGTTGAATTGGGACCAAGACAAAAAGATCGAAAAGGCCTGTGCTTCCTTTGTTGAAATAAGGACAAATGGTTTAATTAGAGATTTTCTAAGAATCGACTTAGCGAAGTCACCCATTTTGTATACCGGAAAAAGAAATGATCTGTCGGGTTCAGGATTAATCTCTGAGAATGGATCAGATCGCGCTAATGTCAATCCGTTTTCTTCCATTTATTCCTATTCCAAGGCAAGGATTCAAGAATCCCTTAATCCAAATCAAGGAACTATTCATACGTTATTGAATCGAAATAAGGAATCTCAATCTTTGATAATTTTGTCATCATCCAATTGTTCTCGAACAGGCCCATTCAACGATGTAAAATCTCCCAATGTGATAAAAGAATCAATCAAAGAGGACCCCCTAATTCCAATTAGGAATCCGTTGGGCCCCTTAGGAACAGGCTTTCCATTTTATAATTTTGATTTATTTTCCGATTTAATAACCCATAATCAAATCTTGGTAACTAACTATTTGCAACTTGACAATTTAAAACAGATTTTTCAAATACTTAAATATTATTTACTGGATGAAAAAGGTAAAATTTATAATCCCTATTCGTGCAGTAACATCATTTTGAATCCATTCAATTTGAATTGGTATTTTCTGCATTACAATTGTTGTGAAGAGACATATACAATCGTTAGTCTTGGGCAGTTTCTTTGTGAAAATGTATGTATAGCCAAAAAAGGACCGCATTTAAAATCGGGTCAAGTTCTAATTCTTCAAGTTGACTCTGTGGTAATACGATCAGCTAAGCCTTATTTGGCTACTCCAGGAGCAACTGTTCATGGACATTATGGGGAAATCCTTTACGAAGGAGATACATTAGTTACATTTATATATGAAAAATCAAGATCTGGTGATATAACGCAAGGTCTTCCAAAAGTGGAACAGGTGTTAGAAGTGCGTTCGATTGATTCAATATCGATGAATCTCGAAAAGAGGATTGAGACTTGGAACAAATGTATAACAAGAATTCTTGGAATTCCTTGGGCATTCCTGATTGGTGCTGAGCTAACTATAGTGCAAAGTCGTATCTCTTTGGTTAATAAGGTTCAAAAGGTTTATCGATCCCAAGGGGTGCAGATACATAATAGGCATATAGAAATTATTGTACGTCAAATAACATCAA